GTTGTCGTAGCTTAAAATAAAGCATAACACTGAAGATGTTAAGATAGGCTCTAGAAAAGCCTCGAAAACACAAAGGCTTGGTCCTGACTTTCCTATCAGCTTTAACCAAATTTACACATGCGAGTATCCGCACCCCCGTGAGAATGCCCTGCAGTTCCCTGTTTGGGAACAAGGAGCTGGTATCAGGCACATACCTCTATAGCCCACGACACCTTGCTTAGCCACACCCTCAAGGGAATCCAGCAGTGACAGACATTAAGCCAATGAGTGTAAACTTGACTTAGTTATGGTTAAAAGGGCCGGTAAAACTCGTGCCAGCTACCGCGGTTATACGAGAGGCTCAAGTTGACAGGCTCCGGCGTAAAGCGTGGTTAAGGGTAAATAAACACTAAAGCCGAACGCTTACTAGGCTGTTATACGTACCCGAAAGTAAGAAGCTCAACTACGAAGGTGGCTTTACCTTACCTGATCCCACGAAAGCTAAGGCACAAACTGGGATTAGATACCCCATTATGCTTTGCCCTAAACATTGATAGTTTAATACAAGCACTATCCGCCTGGGAACTACGAGCAATAGCTTAAAACCCAAAGGACTTGGCGGTGCTTTAGACCCCCCTAGAGGAGCCTGTTCTAAAACCGATAACCCCCGTTCAACCTCACCTTTTCTTGTTCCCCCCGCCTATATACCGCCGTCGTCAGCTTACCCTTTGAAGGCCCTTTAGTAAGCATAATTGGCACAGCCTAAAACGTCAGGTCGAGGTGTAGCGTATGGAAAGGGAAGAAATGGGCTACATTCCCTGTTGCAGTGAATTACGGATAATACCACTGAAACGTGTATCTAGAAGGAGGATTTAGCAGTAAGCAGAAAGTAGAGCGTTCTGCTGAAACCGGCCCTGAAGCGCGCACACACCGCCCGTCACTCTCCCCGAGCGTATTTTTTCAATTTAACTCAAAACCTTTCGACAGCAAAGGGGAGGCAAGTCGTAACATGGTAAGTGTACCGGAAGGTGCACTTGGCAAAACCCGAGGCATAGTTCAAAGCAGAACACCTCTTTTACACGGAGGAAGTACTCGCTCAATTCGAGTTGCCCTGATACTGACCCGCTAGCCCGACCTAGACCAAGAGCAACAAGACATAATAACTAAACCCAAAGACATTAACATTCTACATAAACAAACCATTTTTCCCCCTTAGTATGGGCGACAGAAAAGGAACAACGGAGCGATAGAGAAAGTACCGCAAGGGAATGCTGAAAAACTAAATGAAATAAACAAGTGAAGCCTAAAAAAGCAGAGATTTTAACTCGTACCTTTTGCATCATGATTTAGCCAGTGCAACTCAAGCAAAGGGCACTTTAGTTTGATAACCCGAAACTTAGTGAGCTACTCCAAGGCAGCCTAATCAATAGGGCCAACCCGTCTCTGTGGCAAAAGAGTGGGAAGACCTTCGAGTAGAGGTGATAGACCTACCGAACTTAGTAATAGCTGGTTGCCCAAGAACTGGATAGGAGTTCAGCCTCCCGGCTTCTTTCTTCTCCAACCCCTTCTGTTTCAACAGATAATCATAAGAAACCGGGAGAGTTAGTCTAAGGGGGTACAGCCCCTTAGAAACAAGATACAACTTTTATAGGAGGATAAAGATCATACTTAACTAAGGCAGTATATTAGGGTGGGCCTAAAAGCAGCCATCCCGTCAAAAAGCGTTAAAGCTCAAACACATTATTCTATAAGCCTCAAGTTTCGACCACTATATTCTTACTCCCCTTATCCTACTGGGCCATCCCATGCTTGCATGGGAGTGATCCTGCTAAAATCAGTATATAAGAGAGCCTAATGGCTCTCTCCCTGCATATGTGTAAATCGGAAACGGACAACCCACCGAGCCTTAACGGACCCAACAATAGAGGGAACTGAACCACAGATAAAACAACCAGAAAAACACCCAAACAGATAACCGTTACCCCTACACAGGCATGCTCTTAGGGAAAGACTAAAAGAAAGAGAAGGAACTCGGCAAACACACTCAGCCTCGCCTGTTTACCAAAAACATCGCCTCTTGCTAAACCGAAAGTATAAGAGGTCCCGCCTGCCCTGTGACTATATGTTTAACGGCCGCGGTATTTTGACCGTGCGAAGGTAGCGCAATCACTTGTCTTTTAAATGGGGACCTGTATGAATGGCATAACGAGGGCTTGACTGTCTCCTCTTTCAAGTCAATGAAATTGATCTCCCCGTGCAGAAGCGGGGGTAAATACATAAGACGAGAAGACCCTATGGAGCTTTAGACACTAAAGCAGATCATCATCAACATCCCCGACAACAGGACACAAACCAACTGAACCCTGCCCTAATGTCTTTGGTTGGGGCGACCGCGAAGAAATAAAAAACCTCCGCAAGGACCGAATGTACTACATTCACAACCAAGAGCGACAGCTCTAATTAACAGAACATCTGACCAATAAGATCCGGCAATGCCGATCAATGAACCGAGTTACCCTAGGGATAACAGCGCAATCTCCTCTTAGAGTCCATATCGACGAGGAGGTTTACGACCTCGATGTTGGATCAGGACATCCTAATGGTGCAGCCGCTATTAAGGGTTCGTTTGTTCACGATTAAAGTCCTACGTGATCTGAGTTCAGACCGGAGCAATCCAGGTCGGTTTCTATCTATGATACGATCTTTTCTAGTACGAAAGGACCGAAAAGAGGGGGCCCATGTCCAAGGCATGCCTCACCCCCACCTAATGAAAACAACTTAATCAGGCAAGGGGGCATCGTCCCTTTGTCTGAGAAAACGACATGTTGGAGTGGCAGAGCCCGGTCACATTGCAAAAGGCCTAAGCCCTTTGTACAGAGGTTCAAATCCTCTCTTCAACTATGATCTCAACGCTTTTCACACATATTATTAACCCTTTAGCCTACATCGTTCCAGTACTACTGGCTGTTGCCTTCCTTACACTAGTTGAACGAAAAGTCCTAGGCTATATACAATTTCGAAAGGGCCCTAATATCGTTGGGCCCTACGGCCTCTTACAACCAATCGCCGACGGGGTAAAATTATTCACCAAAGAACCTATTCGCCCCTCAACTGCCTCCCCAATCCTCTTCCTCCTCGCTCCAATGTTAGCCCTTACTCTCGCCCTTACCTTATGAGCCCCCCTCCCCATACCATACCCTGTCCTTGATTTAAATCTAGGTATTCTTTTTATCCTAGCACTGTCCAGTCTAGCAGTATACTCTATTCTAGGTTCAGGCTGAGCATCAAATTCAAAATATGCTCTCATCGGGGCCCTACGAGCCGTAGCACAAACTATTTCCTACGAAGTTAGCCTAGGACTAATCCTCCTAAATGCAATTATCTTTACAGGAGGTTTCACCCTACAAACCTTCAACACAGCCCAAGAAGCTATCTGACTTCTACTACCAGCCTGACCTCTAGCTGCAATATGATACATTTCCACCCTAGCAGAAACCAACCGAGCACCCTTCGATCTAACCGAAGGTGAGTCAGAACTAGTTTCAGGCTTCAACGTAGAGTATGCAGGGGGCCCCTTTGCCCTATTTTTCCTAGCAGAATACGCAAACATCCTTCTCATAAATACCCTCTCTGCCACCCTCTTCCTAGGAGCCTCCCACATTCCCACCATCCCAGAACTAATAACCCTAAATCTAATGACAAAAGCAGCCCTCCTTTCTCTACTTTTTCTGTGGGTTCGAGCCTCCTACCCACGATTCCGATATGACCAACTAATGCACTTAATCTGAAAAAATTTCCTTCCACTTACACTAGCTTTAGTTATCTGACACCTTGCGCTCCCTATTGCATTCGCCGGACTTCCCCCTCAACTCTAACCACGGAACTGTGCCTGAAGCAAAGGGCCACTTTGATAGAGTGAATCATGAGGGTTAAAGCCCCTCCAGCTCCTTAGAAAGAAGGGACTCGAACCCTATCTAAAGAGATCAAAACTCTTAGTGCTTCCATTACACCACTTCCTAAGCAAGGTCAGCTAATTCAAGCTTTTGGGCCCATACCCCAAACATGTAGGTTAAAGCCCTACCTTTGCTGATGAATCCATATATTTTAGCCGCCCTATTATTTAGCCTCGGGCTAGGAACCACAATTACATTCATAAGCTCCCACTGATTACTCGCCTGAATAGGTTTAGAAATAAGCACCCTGGCCATCCTCCCACTCATAGCCCAACAACATCACCCCCGGGCAGTTGAAGCTGCCACAAAATATTTCCTCACCCAAGCAACTGGGGCAGCTACCCTATTATTTGCCAGTACTACCAATGCGTGGTTAACAGGTCAATGAGATATTCTACAGATATCTCACCCCCTCGCAACTACTCTAGCTATTCTTGCCCTTTCCCTAAAAATTGGTCTCGCCCCCCTACATACATGACTGCCAGAAGTACTCCAAGGGTTAGACCTAACTACAGGTCTCATTTTATCGACCTGACAAAAATTGGCCCCCTTCGCACTACTTCTTCAAATCCAACCTACCAACCCTTCAATCTTAATCATGTTAGGCATTATCTCAACCCTTGTTGGAGGCTGAGGAGGGCTTAATCAAACACAGCTCCGAAAAGTCCTGGCATACTCCTCTACAGCTCACCTAGGCTGAATAATTTTAATCCTTCAATTCTCACCCACCTTGACCCTCCTAGCCCTGCTTACATACCTAATCATAACATCCTCAACATTCCTCGTATTTAAACTAAACAAATCCACAAGCATTAATATACTCGCCACCTCTTGAGCGAAAACCCCCGCACTAACAACCCTTACCCCTCTTATTTTATTATCTCTGGGGGGCCTCCCACCATTAACAGGTTTCATGCCAAAATGGCTCATTCTCCAAGAATTGACTAAACAAGCCCTCGCACCCATTGCTACCCTAGCTGCACTAACTGCTCTACTAAGCCTATATTTTTATTTACGATTAATATATGCTATAACACTCACCATGTCCCCCAATAACGTAACAGGCACAGCCCCATGACGCCTTCCGTCCCTACAACTAACACTCCCACTCGCTACTTTAACCCTAGCAACAATCTCCTTACTTCCACTTGCTCCCACCATACTTGCACTACTAACCCTATAAGGGACTTAGGATAGCATTAGACCAAGGGCCTTCAAAGCCCTAAGCGGGAGTGAAAATCTCCCAGCCCCTGATAAGACTTGCAGGACACTAACCCACATCTTCTGTATGCAAAACAGACACTTTAATTAAGCTAAAGCCTTCTAGATAGGCAGGCTTCGATCCTGCAAACTCTTAGTTAACAGCTAAGCGCTCAAACCAGCGAGCATCCATCTAGCTTTCCCCCGCCTAATTAAACAACTTGATAGGCGGGGGAAAGCCCCGGCAAACGTCTAGTTTGCTTCTTTAGATTTGCAATCTAATATGTAAAACACCTCGAGGCTTGGTAAGAAGAGGGGTTAAACCTCTGTCTATGGGGCTACAATCCACCGCTTAAACACTCAGCCATCCTACCTGTGGCCATCACACGTTGATTTTTCTCGACTAATCACAAAGACATTGGCACCCTTTATCTTGTATTTGGTGCCTGAGCCGGTATAGTAGGAACAGCCCTTAGCCTGCTAATTCGAGCTGAGCTAAGCCAGCCGGGAGCCCTACTAGGCGACGATCAGATCTATAACGTAATTGTTACAGCACACGCTTTCGTAATAATTTTCTTTATAGTAATACCAATTATGATTGGTGGCTTTGGAAACTGACTTATCCCACTAATAATTGGTGCCCCAGACATAGCCTTCCCTCGAATGAATAATATGAGCTTCTGACTTCTCCCCCCATCTTTCCTACTTCTTCTTGCTTCTTCTGGTGTAGAAGCGGGAGCTGGTACTGGCTGAACAGTCTACCCGCCCCTAGCTGGAAACTTAGCTCACGCAGGTGCATCTGTTGACCTTACTATTTTCTCCCTGCATTTAGCAGGGGTCTCGTCAATTCTAGGAGCTATTAATTTTATTACTACCATTATCAACATGAAACCCCCTGCTATTTCTCAGTATCAAACACCTCTGTTTGTATGAGCCGTATTAATTACGGCAGTACTTCTACTCCTTTCCCTCCCTGTTCTTGCCGCCGGTATTACAATGCTATTAACTGATCGTAACCTCAACACCACTTTCTTTGACCCGGCCGGAGGAGGAGACCCAATTCTTTACCAACACTTATTCTGATTCTTCGGCCATCCAGAGGTCTATATTCTTATTCTCCCTGGCTTCGGAATGATCTCCCACATCGTTGCATACTACTCCGGAAAAAAAGAACCATTCGGTTACATAGGAATAGTATGAGCTATAATGGCAATTGGACTTCTAGGATTTATTGTGTGAGCACACCATATGTTTACAGTCGGAATAGACGTAGACACACGGGCTTATTTTACATCAGCTACTATGATTATCGCAATTCCCACTGGCGTTAAGGTCTTTAGCTGACTAGCCACACTCCATGGAGGGTCTATTAAGTGAGAGACCCCTCTTCTATGAGCACTTGGATTTATCTTCCTTTTTACAGTAGGAGGACTAACAGGGATTGTTCTAGCTAACTCCTCATTAGACATCGTCCTGCACGATACATACTATGTAGTTGCCCACTTCCACTACGTACTCTCAATGGGTGCCGTGTTCGCCATCATAGCTGCCTTTGTACACTGATTCCCCTTATTTACGGGCTATACCCTGCACAGTACTTGAACAAAAATCCACTTTAGCATTATGTTTGTAGGAGTAAACCTTACCTTCTTCCCTCAACACTTCCTGGGACTAGCTGGAATACCCCGTCGATATTCAGATTACCCGGATGCTTATACCCTGTGAAACACTGTTTCTTCTATTGGCTCTTTAATCTCACTCGTAGCAGTAATTATGTTCCTGTTCATCATCTGAGAAGCATTCGCCGCTAAACGTGAAGTTCTAGCAGTAGAACTAACCACAACCAATGTAGAGTGACTACATGGCTGCCCTCCTCCATACCACACATTTGAGGAGCCCGCATTTGTTCAAGTTCAATCAAACTAAACGAGAAAGGGAGGAGTTGAACCCCCGTATGGTGGTTTCAAGCCAACCACATAACCGTTCTGTCACTTTCTTTATAAGACACTAGTAGAGCCGAATATTACACTGCCTCGTCAAGGCATAATCGCGGGTTTAACTCCCGCGTGTCTTAAATTATTAATGGCACATCCCACACAACTAGGTTTACAAGATGCAGCTTCACCAGTAATAGAAGAACTCCTACACTTCCACGATCATGCCTTGATAATCGTCTTTCTTATCAGCACATTAGTTCTTTACATTATTGTGGCTATAGTTTCCACTAAGCTAACCAATAAATATATTTTAGATTCCCAAGAAATTGAAATCATTTGAACGATTCTCCCAGCAGTAATCCTTATTTTAATTGCACTACCCTCTCTCCGAATCCTTTACCTAATAGACGAGATTAATGACCCCCACATTACAATTAAAGCCATGGGTCACCAATGATACTGAAGCTACGAATACACCGATTACGAAGACCTTGGATTTGATTCATACATAATCCCCACACAAGACCTAACCCCCGGCCAATTCCGCCTACTAGAAGCCGACCATCGAATAGTTGTTCCCCTGGACTCCCCCGTTCGAGTACTAGTCTCTGCCGAAGATGTCCTTCATTCATGAGCAGTACCAGCCCTTGGTATTAAAATAGACGCCGTCCCAGGCCGTCTTAATCAAACAGCCTTTGTTACATCCCGACCAGGAGTATTCTATGGTCAATGCTCAGAAATCTGTGGTGCAAACCATAGCTTTATACCAATTGTAGTTGAAGTTGTTCCTCTAGAACACTTTGAAAACTGATCATCACTTATACTTCAGGACGCCTCGCTGAGAAGCTAAATAAGGAGTAGCACTAGCCTTTTAAGCTAGAGATTGGTGACTACCGACCACCCTCAGTGACATGCCCCAGCTTCTCCCACTCCCCTGATTCGGTACACTACTCTTTGCCTGAGTAGTTTTTCTAGGTTTCTTCCCAAAAAAAGTAATAGCTCACGTTTTCCCTTATGAGCCTATGTCCCTCAAGCCTCAGAAGCTAGAGAAAATCTCTTGAAATTGGCCCTGAATGTAAGTTTTTTCGATCAGTTCATAAGCACAACATATCTAGGCGTCCCTCTAATTGCACTAGCACTAATATTCCCTTCTATTCTGTACCCCACAACCACAACCCGATGGTTAAATAACCGACTTTTAACACTACAAAGCGCATTCATTAACCGCTTCATCCATCAACTACTATTACCTTTAAATGTAAGCGGACATAAATGAGCCACCATCTTGGCCTCCCTAATACTCTTTTTAATCTCGTTAAACATGCTTGGGCTCTTGCCTTACACTTTTACCCCAACTGCCCAGCTATCCCTTAACCTAGGCTTCGCCGTCCCCCTTTGATTGGCAACTGTCATTATTGGAATACGAAACCAACCAAATCACACTCTGGGTCACCTTCTACCAGAAGGTACCCCTAACCTCCTAATTCCCATACTTATTATTATCGAAACAATTAGCCTATTCATCCGACCCCTGGCCCTGGGTGTACGACTAACCGCTAACCTAACGGCTGGTCACCTACTTATTCAATTAATCTCAACAGCTGCCTTTGTGCTTCTACCACTTATACCCACTGTAGCTATTCTCACAACAACTGTCCTAGTTCTTTTAACACTACTAGAAATTGCCGTAGCAATAATTCAAGCCTATGTATTTGTATTGCTACTAACACTCTACTTACAAGAGAATATTTAATGGCACATCAAGCACATGCATACCATATAGTTGACCCAAGCCCTTGACCCCTGACAGGCGCAGTTGCTGCCTTACTAATAACATCAGGACTTGCAATTTGATTCCACTTCCACTCTACAACACTTATTGTTTTAGGTACAATTTTACTTCTCCTAACAATATACCAATGATGACGAGATATTGTACGAGAAGGTACCTTCCAAGGCCACCACACACCCCCCGTACAAAAAGGGCTTCGATACGGTATAATTCTCTTCATTACATCAGAAGTCTTCTTCTTTTTAGGCTTCTTCTGGGCCTTTTACCACTCAAGTCTAGCCCCTACTCCCGAACTAGGAGGCTGCTGACCCCCCACAGGCATTACCACCCTAGACCCCTTTGAAGTCCCCTTACTTAACACAGCTGTACTACTTGCATCCGGAGTTACAGTAACCTGAGCCCATCATAGCATTATAGAAGGAGAACGAAAACAAGCCATTCAATCACTCACCCTAACAATTCTTCTAGGTTTCTACTTTACATTCCTACAAGCTATAGAGTACTACGAGGCCCCCTTTACAATTGCAGATGGCGTTTATGGCTCTACCTTCTTCGTAGCTACTGGTTTCCACGGATTACATGTCATTATTGGCTCCACTTTCTTAGCCGTATGCCTACTACGACAAATCCAATACCACTTTACATCTGAACACCACTTCGGATTCGAGGCAGCCGCTTGATACTGACACTTCGTAGACGTTGTCTGACTTTTCTTGTATATCTCTATCTATTGATGAGGTTCATAATCTTTCTAGTATTAAAATTAGTATAAGTGACTTCCAATCACCCGGTCTTGGTTAAAATCCAAGGAAAGATAATGAATTTAGTTTCAACTGTTATCATTATTGCCCTCGCCCTATCGGTCGCTCTGGCTATTCTATCCTTTTGACTCCCCTCAATGAACCCGGACCATGAAAAGCTATCACCCTACGAATGCGGCTTTGATCCCTTAGGAACAGCTCGACTTCCATTCTCCCTCCGATTCTTCCTCGTTGCTATCTTATTCCTTCTGTTTGATTTAGAAATTGCCCTCCTTCTACCACTCCCCTGAGGAGATCAACTAACATCCCCCACACTCACATTCCTATGAGCCTCCATCGTTTTAGCTCTTCTTACCCTAGGTCTTATTTATGAGTGACTTCAAGGAGGGTTGGATTGAGCCGAATAGGCGGTTAGTCTAAGAAAAACATTTGATTTCGGCTCAAACACTTATGGTTAAAGTCCATAATCGCCTAATGACCCCTGTGCACTTTGCTTTTTCATCCGCTTTTATTTTGGGCTTAACAGGCCTGGCATTCCACCGAACCCACCTTCTCTCTGCTCTCCTATGTTTAGAAGGAATAATACTCTCCCTCTTCATTGCCCTCTCCCTCTGAACTGTACAGTTGAACTCCACAAGCTTATGTGCGGCCCCTATACTATTACTGGCTTTTTCAGCCTGTGAGGCAAGTGCAGGACTCGCCCTACTGGTAGCAACAGCCCGCACTCATGGAACCGATCACCTCCAAAACCTCAACCTCTTACAATGTTAAAAATCCTTATCCCAACTCTAATGCTTATCCCAACAGCCTGACTGGCCCCAGCCAAATGGCTCTGACCTACAACCCTTACCCACAGCATACTAATTGCACTAATTAGCCTTTCGTGACTAAAAAATGCAATAGAAACAGGCTGATCTACCCTTAACCCCTTCATAGCTACAGACCCTTTATCTACACCTCTATTAGTCCTTACATGCTGACTCCTTCCCCTGATAATTCTAGCAAGCCAAAACCACACAACAACAGAACCAATCAACCGCCAACGTATGTATATTACACTACTAACATCTCTTCAAATTTTCCTCATTCTAGCCTTTGGCGCAACCGAAGTAATCATGTTCTACGTCATGTTTGAAGCCACCCTTATTCCAACCCTCATCCTTATTACTCGATGGGGAAATCAAACGGAACGTCTTAACGCAGGAGTCTACTTTTTGTTTTACACCCTAGCAGGCTCCCTCCCCCTACTTGTTGCTCTCCTACTTCTACAAAATTACACTGGAACACTCTCTTTACTTACCCTACCATTCTCGCACCCCCTTCATCTGTCATCCAATGCCGACAAGCTTTGATGAGTAGGTTGTCTACTAGCGTTTCTTGTTAAAATACCACTATATGGTGTACACCTTTGACTCCCAAAAGCACACGTTGAGGCACCCATTGCAGGATCAATAGTTCTTGCCGCAGTCCTGTTAAAACTAGGAGGTTACGGAATAATGCGAATAATTGTTATACTGGACCCCCTTACCAAAGAACTAAGCTACCCCTTTCTTATCTTCGCATTATGAGGTGTTATCATAACAGGCTCAATCTGTCTTCGCCAAACTGACCTTAAGTCTCTAATTGCATACTCTTCAGTAAGCCACATGGGTTTAGTAGTAGGGGGAATCCTAATTCAAACCCCTTGAGGGTTTACAGGAGCCCTAATTCTTATAATCGCCCACGGATTAACATCCTCCGCCCTATTCTGCTTAGCTAACACAAACTACGAACGCACACACAGCCGAACTATGCTTCTAGCACGTGGCCTACAAATTATTTTGCCCTTAATAACAGCCTGATGATTCGTTGCCAGCCTTGCTAACCTTGCACTTCCCCCACTACCTAATCTGATAGGTGAACTAATAATTATTACTTCTTTGTTTAGCTGATCTTGATGAACACTTGTGTTAACAGGAGGGGGCACTCTTATTACTGCAAGCTACTCCCTCTACATATTCCTAATAACTCAACGAGGGCCCCTCCCCTCACACATTATTAACCTCGACCCCTCCCACTCACGGGAGCATCTACTAATAGCCCTCCACCTCTTGCCCCTACTCCTCCTCGTTCTTAAGCCCGAATTAATTTGAGGTTTAGCCGGCTGTAGATATAGTTTTAACAAAAACATTAGATTGTGATTCTAAAGACAGGGGTTAAAACCCCCTTATCCACCGGGGGAGGTTCGCTTGACAGATGAATCCTGCTAAACTTCATTACCTCGGTGAACTCCGGGGCTATCCCCGTAAACTTCAGCTCCTAAAGGATAATAGTTCATCCGTTGGTCTTAGGAACCAAAAACTCTTGGTGCAACTCCAAGTAGTAGCTATGCACACCCCTCCCATCATCATAACCTCAAGCCTGATCATTATTTTTTCTTTACTAATCTTCCCTGTCCTAACAACTCTTAGCCCCTTCCCTCGAAAGGAAGACTGAGCCCTCACACATGTAAAAACAGCAGTAAAACTAGCCTTTTTTGTTAGCCTTCTCCCCCTCTTCTTGTTCCTTAACGAAGGGGCAGAAGCCGTTATTACCTCATGAAACTGAATAAACACCTCAACTTTCGACGTAAACATCAGCTTAAAATTCGACTACTACTCCATTGTTTTTACACCCATCGCCCTATATGTTACATGATCAATTCTAGAATTTGCATCCTGATATATACATGCTGACCCCAACATAAACCGATTTTTTAAATACCTCCTAATTTTCCTAATCGCAATAATTATTTTAGTTACAGCAAACAACCTCTTCCAACTCTTTATCGGCTGAGAAGGAGTCGGAATCATATCCTTCCTCCTTATTGGTTGATGACATGGCCGAGCAGACGCAAATACCGCAGCCCTACAGGCAGTAATTTATAACCGAGTGGGAGATATTGGCCTAATCTTTGCAATGGCATGAATAGTCTCCCACCTCAACTCCTGAGAATTACAACAAATTTTTACAACCGCTAAAGATTTCGACCTTACCTACCCACTTCTTGGGCTAATCGTGGCCGCCACAGGTAAATCTGCCCAGTTCGGATTACACCCCTGACTTCCCTCTGCCATAGAAGGCCCTACGCCGGTGTCTGCCTTACTCCACTCCAGCACTATGGTCGTTGCAGGTATCTTCCTCTTAGTACGAATGAGCCCCCTCTTAGAAAATAACCCAACTGCCCTCACTACCTGCCTATGTCTTGGTGCCCTAACCACCCTATTCACAGCTACCTGCGCTCTAACCCAAAACGATATCAAAAAAATTGTTGCCTTCTCAACATCCAGTCAACTAGGTTTAATAATAGTAACAATTGGCCTAAATCAACCCCAACTAGCATTCCTCCACATCTGCACTCACGCTTTTTTCAAAGCAATGCTTTTCCTATGCTCCGGCTCTATTATCCATAGCCTTAACGACGAACAAGACATCCGAAAAATGGGGGGCATGCACCGTCTTACCCCCTTTACCTCTACTTGTCTTACCATTGGAAGTCTAGCCCTCACTGGCACCCCTTTCCTAGCAGGCTTCTTCTCCAAAGATGCTATCATTGAAGCCCTTAACACCTCATACCTAAACGCCTGGGCCCTTACCTTGACTCTCCTAGCCACCTCCTTCACAGCTATTTATAGCCTACGTGTTATTTACTTCGTTTCAATAGGACACCCCCGATTTAATGCACTCTCCCCCATCAACGAAAATAATCCTGCAGTCCTAAACCCCATTAAACGACTAGCTTGGGGAAGCATTGTTGCCGGTCTCTTGCTCACTTCCAATCTTCTCCCACTAAAAACACCAGTAATGTCAATACCCCCCATACTAAAACTAGCCGCCTTAACCGTAACAATTCTAGGACTACTCATTGCCCTAGAACTCGCATCCCTAACAAGCAAACAATTTAAACCCACCCCCTATCTTCCTGCACACCGCTTCTCGAGCCTATTAGGATTTTTCCCTATGGTTATGCACCGATTCCCTCCTACAATAAGCCTAGCACTAGGCCAATCCATCGCCAACCAAATAATCGACCAAACCTGATTAGAAAAAACAGGCCCCAAAGCCGCAGCCAAACTTAATACCCCCCTTGTCACCTCAACAAGCAATGCTCAACGAGGCCTAGTAAAAACTTACCTTATCCTGTTCTTCATCACCCTAATATTCACCTCATTAATTTTCTTTGTTTAAACAGCCCGAAGACTTCCCCGACTTAACCCTCGAGTTAACTCTAACACTACAAACAAGGTCAAAAGAAGAACTCCTGCCCCAACAACCAATATTCACCCCCCTTCTGAATATATTGCCGCTACTCCCCCGTTATCAGCACGAAAAACATAAAAGGGTCCTCATTCATCAGCTGACTCAGAGGAAGCATCAGTCCACTCAAACCAGAATATACTCGCCATCACTAACACAACACCTGCATAACAACCTATATAATACACAACCGCCGGGTTTAATCAAGTCTCAGGATAAGGCTCCGCAGCCAAAGCCGCAGAATACGCAAACACAACCAACATTCCCCCCAGATAAATTAAAAAAAGAACTAAAGCCAAAAAAGGGCTTCCATGTTCTACAAGCACCCCACATCCTACCCCCGCTACTATTACCAACCCCAGGGCACCAAAAAAAGGAGAAGGGTTAGAAGCGACCGCAATCGCCCCTACAATTCAACAAATCAAAAAGCAAATGACAACAAAGCACATAATTTCTGCCAGGATTTTAACCAGGACTAATGGCTTGAAAAACCATCGTTGTTATTCAACTACAAAAACCCTGTTAATGGCTAGCCTTCGCAAAACACACCCCCTCCTAAAAATCGCAAACGACGCACTAGTAGATCTTCCAGCCCCCTCCAACATTTCGGTCTGATGAAACTTTGGCTCACTCCTCGGACTCTGCCTTATCTCCCAAATTCTTACAGGCCTATTCCTAGCCATACACTATACATCCGATATCGCCACAGCCTTTTCATCCGTCGCCCATATCTGTCGAGATGTAAACTACGGTTGACTTATCCGTAATATACATGCCAACGGGGCCTCCTTTTTCTTCATCTGTATCTATGCCCATATTGGACGAGGTCTCTACTACGGCTCCTATCTTTACAAAGAAACCTGAAACATTGGAGTTATTCTTCTGCTCCTAGTAATGATAACAGCCTTCGTAGGCTATGTCCTCCCCTGAGGACAAATATCTTTCTGAGGGGCCACTGTCATTACTAACCTCCTATCTGCCGTCCCTTATGTTGGAAACAATCTAGTTCAATGAATCTGAGGGGGCTTTTCCGTAGACAACGCCACCCTTACTCGCTTCTTTGCATTCCACTTCTTATTTCCCTTTGTAATTGCAGCCGCCACCCTCCTCCACCTTCTATTCCTCCATGAAACAGGCTCAAACAACCCCCTTGGACTTAACTCCGATGCAGATAAAATCTCCTTCCACCCATACTTCTCATACAAAGATCTCTTAGGATTTGCAGCCCTACTTATTGCACTTACATCATTAGCCCTATTTACACCAAACCTACTAGGAGACCCAGACAATTTCACCCCAGCCAACCCCCTTGTCACTCCTCCCCACATCAAACCCGAATGATACTTCTTATTCGCATACGCCATCCTCCGATCAATCCCAAATAAACTGGGCGGAGTCCTAGCCCTACTAGCCTCAATCCTAGTTCTTATACTAGTCCCGATCCTGCACACTTCTAAACAACGGGCCCTAACCTTCCGCCCTTTAACCCAATTCCTATTCTGAACTTTAATCGCCGACGTAATTATTCTTACCTGAATTGGAGGTATGCCTGTAGAACACCCATTCGTCATTATTGGCCAAATTGCATCCCTCTTGTACTTCTCACTCTTCCTATTTCTGATGCCAGCAGCGGGTTGAGTAGAAAATAAAGCCCTCGAATGGCAGTGTACTAGTAGTTTAGAGCTTAGAACGCCGGTCTTGTAAACCGGATGTCGGAGGTTAAAATCCCCCCTAGTGCTCAAAGAGAGGAGATTTTAACTCCCACCTCTAACTCCCAAAGCTAGAATTCTAAACTAAACTACTCTTTGAAATATTACATATATGGATATATACCATACTTTAATATAGTACATAAATATATAATACTCTAGTACATTATATGTTGAATAACCAAATATAGTATTAAACCATTACTTTTTAGTAATATAAATCATAATATTGGACATAAGACTTAAATATAGATTAATAAACAATATATGATATATAACATATTATAGTATTATCAAATTTTCAACAATACGATTGAACTCAAAAGATATACCTTTATTCAATATTTATATTAAAATCAAATAGATTGCACAGTAAGAACCGATCAACGGATGATTTCTTAATACATACTCTTATTGAGGGTGAGGGACAAGAAATTGTGGGGGTTTCACTCAGTGAACTATTCCTGGCATTTGGTTCCTACTTCAGGGCCATGACTTGATATTATTCCTTACACTTTCATCGACGCTTGCATAAGTTAATGGTGTCATCATTCGACTCGTTACCCAGCAAGCCGAGCGTTTATTCCAGAGGGTAGGGGGTTTTTCTTTTTTTTTTTCCTTTTCAATGGACATTTCACAGTGTAAAGAATCTAACTATAAAGCTGTACTCATCTCTGCTCAAATTATAAATTATATGTGTGTAAAAAGATAATCTTATAAAACAAATTGCATAAGTGATTTCAAGAGCATAAATGATTTATTTTACTCGAAACTTCTCTTATAAGATACCCCCGGAATTTATTCGTTAAACCCCCCCTACCCCCCTAAACTCGTGAGATCATTAACAACCCCTGTAAACCCCCCGGAAACAGGAAGACCTCAAATAATAATTTTATTAGCCTAAAATGTGTTCATTTACATTATTATAATATTTAAATT